CTTTGGGCTTCGATTGCCGAGGAATAGAGACTTTACAAATAAAAACCGAGGATTGGTACTCCATTGCTGTCATTTCATATGTATATGGTTACAATTATTTACGCTCCCAGTGTGCCTATGATGTAGCACCAGGCGGATTTTTAGCTAGTGTGTATCATCTTACGAGAATACAATATGGTGTAGATAAACCAGAAGAAGTATGCATAAAAGTATTTGTCCCAAAGAATAATCCTAGAATCTCGTCTGTTTTCTGGATTTGGAAAAGTGCGGATTTTCAAGAACGCGAATCTTATGATATGTTGGGAATCTCCTATGATAATCATCCACGCCTTAAACGTATCTTGATGCCTGAAAGTTGGATAGGCTGGCCCTTACGTAAGGACTATATTACCCCAAATTTCTATGAAATACAAGATGCTTATTGAATTATAAGGAAACTAATGTTCACTTATACGACACAACTCCAGATTTCATTCAAGTCAAGGAATATTTTTACGTTCTGTTCTAGATGAAACAGAGTAACTGGCCTCTAATTCGTATTATGGATAGGCCTAAAAAAGGCTTCATTGCTATTCCCGAATTTGGAAAAGATAATATCTATTTTGTATGAGCAGAAACAAAAAGATGAATCAAAAGAGTTCTGCACCATGAACTTTGTACCGCGCACATCACTTAGACAGACCTCGGAAAGTAACGTAAGCAAGAGTGAAGAAATAGAATAAATATAAAAGAAAAAGCGAAATTCCGAAATAAAAAGGGATTGAATTTTATTTGTACTGTGTCTGAAATGCATCCTGTCTATTCCTATCCTTCAACCCCTCTATACTTTTTTTAAGTTTTTTTAAAACTTTTTTATTTATTTTTTTTTTTGATATATATATGAAGACTTAACATAACACTCTTTTTGAGTGAGAGAAAGCACAATATGAACAAACAAGAAAGAAAAAAGAAACAAAAAAAAAGGAACATAATCCCACTTTAGTTCTTTACCATAACCATACATATATTTTTTACCCATCCCTAAAAATGGAGGTATATATCTATACGCTAGATGAATAAGTATGTATCATGCTCTTGATTATTAACGAATATATATCCTGATCTGTCTCGATTAATTTGTATGAATATCTATCCGATATATTATTCATGTGTCAGGAACCAGATTTGAACTGGTGACACGAGGATTTTCAGTCCTCTGCTCTACCAACTGAGCTATCCCGACCATTTCCCGTGCATCATCCTAGTAGAGTACTTGTATCTATGTCAATTAAAGGGACTAAATCTAAATAAAGTAAAGTATTAAAAAATTTTATCTAATAAATGTAAGGATAATGATATGGACTGTGAATGATTCAATAATAGAGATTCATTGCCCATATATGTTCATTTGTACAGGTATCGTATCTATCCAAATTGGGATAAGATCCAAAGATTTCTCTTCGGATACATTTGTGAAAGAGTAGAGTGAATGAGAAAGAAAGATAGTGAATTTTGTTTGAACCACTGATGAAAAAAAGAGGATAAATAGTTAGGAAGTAAAATGGACTTTTTGTTGGGGATAGAGGGACTTGAACCCTCACGATTTCTAAAGTCGACGGATTTTCCTCTTACTATAAATTTCATTGTTGTCGGTATTGACATGTAGAACGGGACTCTCTCTTTATTCTCGTACGATTAATCAGTTTTTCAAAAGATCTATCAAACTCTGGAATGAATGATTTGATCACTGAATATTCGATTCTTCCTTCAACTTCGATTGGAATGGATTCACAATAACTCTGAATTTTTTCTTTCATATATATATATTCGATAGATTCGGGTCGTGATTAATCGTTTGATATGTTAGTATGTATACGTACGTATTAGATATATAGGGCCGTCCTTTCTGTAATTTCGATAGAGGAATTCCAGCTACCAACACAACGTAGTCAACTCCATTCGTTAGAACAGCTTCCATTGAGTCTCTGCACCTATCCTTTTTTTATTCTAGTTTTATAAATAGAAACCCTTGTTTTATCAAAATAAAGATTTGGCTCAGGATTGCCCATTTTTAATTCCAGGGTTTCTCTGAATTTGGAAGTTACCACTTAGTAGGTTTCCATACCAAGGCTCAATCCAATCAAGTCCGTAGCGTCTACCAATTTCGCCATATCCCCTTTTGATTTGAGACCAAGATCCAGTTGGAATTCCACCCATCTCTTTCATTTATTTTGGAACCGTTGAATTCATTAGATAATGATTCCCATATCGAAAAAGTGTATGCTATTTTATTTTTTTGGCGATCCTCTATCAGTTTATTTCTATTGGATAAACCTTGTTTCAATCAGAAATGATTCTATCATTGATGTATCTGCAATTCAATATGGATAGATATATCCCATATATATATATGTTTCTCCCTCCCTTTCTTTTTTACAGTGCGATTTGGAATACTGGAACGGTCGATATTCATTCTTCTTTTTTTTTTTTCGTCCTATCTCTTCCTTTTCCGAATGAAACCAGAAGAATGTCTCATTCTAATTTGGATTGTATCTTTATCCTTATCTTATCTTTTCTTAGGACCGATCCGCTCGCTATACGCTATAATTATTGCTATAACTGCTTTACTTTAACTTTAAGAAAAAAATTTATTTTATATTAAGAAATAATTAGATTTTTTATAATCATAGTTTATAATTTTAAATTATCATTATCATTAATATATATATACATATTCATTAACATATATATATATATTAATTAATTAAAATTAAAAAATATAAATATAATGTATAAATATATAAATAAAATGTATAAAATGCATAAAAAAAAATAGAATGTATAAATATTAATTAATGTAATTAATATGATAGAATGAAAATTCTACTAATTAGTCACATACTAATTAGTCATATATTTCTATTAGAAAAATATCTATTACTATTAGAAAAATAGAATTCTATTAATTCTATTTAGTCATATCTACTATTAATTCTATTTAGTCATATCTAGTTCTATATTATTAGTTATAACTAATATAACTAATAATATAGATATAATGATATAGATATAATAATAGAACTATGAACTATAGTTCATATTAAATTAATAGCTAATAGCCCTAAGCTAAGATCCAGCAGTTTCCTGAATTCCTATACACTATTTCTATTTGTTATACTATTTCTATTTCTGTTATGTGAGCCCGCTTAGCTCAGAGGTTAGAGCATCGCATTTGTAATGCGATGGTCATCGGTTCGATTCCGATAGCCGGCTTTTTTTTCTCTATCGATTTTTCCATGATTGATAATCTCTCCTTTTCTCAAAATGTTGGATCACCGATCTATTATGTCGTGGTAACTTGTAACTATGAATAAAAAATGGATTGGAGCAATTAGATCTCTACAGAACAAATCATAAAACGGAGCCTCAACTTCCTATATATACATATACAAAAAATCCGGATATTAATGGAATTCATTTCATTCTACTTTGTAATACTTCAGTAAATTTAGCTTTGCTTTGTTTATCCTTTAGTTCAGTCTTAATTTAAGATTTATTCTGTAAAATGAAATTTCAATAAAATAAAAAAAAGGAGTCTTTATGTCTCGTTATCGAGGACCTCGTTTCAAAAAAATACGCCGTCTGGGGACTTTACCAGGACTAACTAGTAAAAGACCTAAATCCGGAAGTGATCTTAAAACCCAATTGCGTTCTGGGAAAAGATCGCAATATCGTATTCGTCTAGAAGAAAAACAGAAATTGCGTTTTCATTATGGTCTGACGGAACGACAATTAGTTAGATATGTACATATCGCTGGAAAAGCCAAAGGGTCAACAGGTCAGGTTTTACTACAACTACTTGAGATGCGTTTGGATAACATCCTTTTTCGATTGGGTATGGCTTCGACCATTCCTAGAGCTAGGCAATTAGTTAACCATAGACATATTTTAGTTAATGGTCGTATAGTGGATATACCAAGTTATCGTTGCAAACCCCGAGATATTATTACTACGAAGGATAAACAAAGATCGAAAGCTCTGATTCAAAATTATATTGCTTCACCCCCCCCTGAGGAATTGCCAAAACATTTGACTATTGACTCATTCCAATATAAAGGATTAGTAAATCAAATAATAGATAGTAAATGGATCGGTTTGAAAATAAATGAGTTGTTAGTCGTAGAATATTATTCCCGCCAGACTTGAACCTAACGAAAATAACAAAGAAAGATTCAGAGAATTTTGCCCTCTTTTCGACGAAGTAAATGGATCTAAGGGCCTTGATCCGCATTTTTCTCATTCACGTATTACAAATAGATCAGCAGTAGGATTTTTTTTTTCTTTTTTGCTCTTTCCGATATTTGTATTTTACGTACCGCAGTAATGTAATTAGGAATAGAGAATTTCTGGAATAGAGAATTTCTATCAAATAAAAGTCTTATTGCTGGAATAATGGTATCAGTTGTTATTTGATTTGATACATTGTGGTCGGTCACGTTGGTGAATTAACAGAAACGGAAAGAGAGGGATTCGAACCCTCGGTAAACAAAAGCCTACATAGCAGTTCCAATGCTACGCCTTGAACCACTCGGCCATCTCTCCTACATAATCTTATTATTGACCAGAAACCGAGTGAATAGCGAGTCATTCATATTATTGCAGTACAGGTATGACCGATCAATGGTTCCATAGGAATAATTCCTTTTAAATTTCCTATTTCTCAACACCAACTTCTCTCATCAGCTACCCCATGGATCTATTACAAATTCATGAATCGTCCCATGGATTTTTATTTCCATTGTATGGCATGACGTATACACGTCATGTAAACAAAACGGATGGTTACTCTACTCTATTTTATCATGGAATAATTATTCTTTTTCCTCTTTGGATCATAACCAAATCAAAACTTCTAGAGTTATCAAAATCCGTAGTAAAAGAAAGTCCTTGGTTATTCAACTTAGATGAAATCTTAGATGAAATAGTAATAGTTCCGTTCATTGGTATACTACGAAATTGTAATGAAATCCAATCTGATTCAAATATTTCATATCTCTCCTTGTCGAAACAAAATGGGACAATTTGAGCGGAAGGTCCACATTTTTAGAATTAGTCTGTTTTATGTTATTTCGTATTGTACAATTCCTTTGTTTGTGGGATCATTTTCCCCGAAGGGTAATGAAAAGAATTCTAATTATAGATTATAGAAAGGATTGCTAATTATGCCTAGATCTCGGATAAATGTAAATTTTATTGATAAGACCTCTTCAATTGTAGCCAATATTCTATTACGAATAATTCCGACAACTTCAGGAGAAAAAAAGGCATTTACCTATTACAGAGATGGTGCGATTTGATTCTTTTTTCTTCTTTTTTTAGACTTCAGTATTGTATTATGAGAAAGATACGTGATTCGGGATAGAAAGAACCAAATTGTTGAAATAAACCTACGCTTGGTGAAGGTGAGTTTGAAGATAGAACAATTCCTTCTGTCGTGTATCCTCGATTGATGCAGCCTCGGATGCTTCAATTGTTAATTTGAGTATTGAGCGAAAGGTTACACCTATGGGTTCTATATTGTAGGTCAATCCTATTCCACTAGTACCAATAGGCAGCATAGGGGAAGAAGCACTACACCAAGGAATCAACAATACGAAAACTTTGTTATGTTATAAATTTCCCTTTTCCTTATTGGTATCGGGACTAACAAGAATGGTTGGGACAACAAACATCCATCTCGTTCGTACTTTGGTTTGGATACCCGTATAACCATCAAAGATCGTTGAAGTGACTAATTCCTGAAAATAGGAGGCGTTGAGGACAAAGAAATTGTTGGAGTTACCATTTCCATCTAGCACTAATATGATTGGTGTTAAAAAAACCTCTTGCGGGAAGGCTGGCTAGAGATTTCTTGTAAAAATACCAGCTCCTGTCAGTTCATAATGAGAATAGTTAAATTTTGATTCCATGGATTATTCCCCTTAGTACTATGCACAGAAGGGGGGAGCCGTATGAGATGAAAATCTCACGTACGGTTCTGGAACGGAGATTCTTTGAATAGAATGAACGACCGTAACGGATGTTGGCTCAATCCGAAGGAAATTATGCGGAAGCTTTACAGAATTATTATGAAGCTACGCGACCAGAAATTGATCCCTATGATCGAAGTTATATACTCTATAACATAGGCCTTATACACACAAGCAACGGAGAGCATACAAAGGCTTTGGAATATTATTTCCAGGCACTAGAACGAAACCCGTTTTTACCACAAGCTTTTAATAATATGGCCGTGATCTGTCATTACGTGCGACTATCTCCACTATAGAAAGAAGGAAAAAAAGATCAAATCAACTAGTAAATACTAGAAAAAAAATGGGCTTTCTACATATGCATATGCATCGTTCAAAGCAACGATTTTGATCAGCTGTAGCAAGGAAAGAGACTTCACGAGAACCAAAATAGGAAGAAATGGGTACGGCCTATATATTCTATGGATAAAGGATCGAATTGATAGAGAAAGCACCGTAAAGATCAATTAGCGAGCTATTGGGTCGATACAGTTAAGAACTGCTTACTTATGTCATGATATGGAATAAAAGTTAGGAATCAACTTATGTAATAGAGTCGATCCACTAAGGTATTGAGCAGCGGTGTAGCATCAGATCCCAAAGATAGTAAGTTCTTTTTTTTTTTTCTTATGGAGGAAAAAAGTCTTTTTCAAAGATTCTATATGAATTTCATATATGAAACCGAGATAGTTACCTTTCAGAAAATTCTAACGATATAGGGGAATATCTATGTTTCATTCGTCTGAAGGTGGGAAAAAAGATAAAACTAATTATTGATCAAAATAAGAGTTTGAAACTTAATGTAATTAACTTCTTTTGTTTTTGTTAACCCAAGAAAAAATGGGATAGATTTATGAGAAATCTAATTCAGTTAGCATAGGATAGATTAAGATGGGACGCAAAAAGAATCGATTGCTGAGCCGTATGAGGTAGGAAACTCTCAAGTACGGTTCTAAGGAAAGGAACCACCTATTCCGACCGGGGAGAACAGGCCATTCTACAGGGTGATTCCGAAATTGCGGAGGCTTGGTTCGATCAAGCTGCTGAGTATTGGAAACAAGCTATAGCGCTTACTCCAGGTAATTATATTGAAGCACATAATTGGTTGAAGATCACGAGGCGTTTCGAATTCGAATAAGACCACTCTTTTGTTTAATTCATTAAAATTGGGTGTTGGATCCATCAATCAAATAAAATAGATCGTTCCTATGAGAAGATCCAATCAAGAATTTCATTATATCCCTTCCTTCTAAAATAGAATATTTTAGTATGGTATCTCATAGGGATAAATGATACGGATACAGTATAGAATAGAACTAAATAAAGCTAATAAAAGATACTTTCGAATGACTATAAGATATCATCAGAATGGATCTTATTAATTCTAATGAATTATCTTGTGATTTGAAATTAAAGTAATAAGATATTATGTTCCATGGAAGTAGATCCA